TTCTACTAATTCGCCTGCCATTACTTCATCAAGACCATAAATACGAGCAATGCCGTCGCCTACTTGAAGTACGGTACCGGTATTTACAATCTTTACTTCCCTATTATATTGCTCAATACGTTCACGGATAATATTACTAATCTCGTCGGCTCGAATGGTTACCATGAGTATTTCTTAATTTTTTTTTTGGAAAAAAAAATAATGCCTACAGTAGAAAGGCTAATCCATTATTTCTTGCATCGACCCAAACATGTCAATATTAGCACTGATGGTACGTAAATGTAACTCGCTGGTCAAACAACTATTCAGAGTTTCTATAGCTCCTTGTAAGGCTTGTTGAAAAACCCGTTGTCGAACTTGATTAATCGCTCTTTGTTGTTCAAAATGAATGGTTTCATTTTTGTAATTTTCTAATTGTTCCAAAGTCTTATAAGTTGAATTAATTAAATTCAATTTTTCTCGTTCTATCTCAGAGTAGCCGTTTACTCGAAACTGATCTGCTTCGATTTCCACTTTCCGTAAGTGGGCCCGGGCTTTTTCCAACTGTTCAATGGCTCCCCCGCGTAGTTCTTCTGAATTTCGAATAGTATTCAAAATCCTCTGTTTTCGATTATCTAATAAATCATTTAATGAAAGTGGATTATTTTTCCATTCATTGCAAAACTTCCATGATCCCTTCCCGAACCAAACATGAATCTTTCGATTCATTTGGCTCTCACGCTCAATCATTTCAATTACTTAATGGGAACTCCCATAGTTTTTTTGACTGGAATGAGCCTATCCTCTCTTCTCTATTCATAATTCATATTCCAAAATATCGAAACTAATAACTAATCCAAGATCGGAATATTCGGAGGATTCTTCTGACTAAAGAGGTAATTGTCAGTAAAGCTGTTTCTTTTTTCTTCAAATCCAAAGAATTTATACTTTATGCATAGGTTATCAATTCAGCATTGGGTAAGAATGGGGGAAATACCCATTTTCGAAAAAGAAAAAAAGGGGGGCAAATCATTTTTTTTCGATATGAGTGTTCTATATCGAAAACACTTTCCAACTATTCTATTTTGAACCCATTGTATGTATTAACATAGTAGTCGAAATTTATGTATTAACATAGTAGTAGAAAGAGTACTTTGCTGCATCTGGACTTCAAACTCTTTAGTTTTAACCATGTTAATGGTTCCACGTTATTGGCTGATAGAGAATCAAAGTATATTTACCAATGAATCGCGAAATGCTATGGTTCTTAAAGACGATTTCTTCATTTTTATTCAGAAGTAATTCGCAGGATCATGCACCTTTGCTAGTTAAATGAAAACGAAAAAAGTGCAGCTGATTCAATCCAGCCTATTCTTGAAATAAACAACTCACACACACTCCCTTTCCAAAAAAAATTAATACACCAAGGACTACACTTAGATTTATTGGATTTGTTGCTAAAATATCGGTATTAAACCCGAAACTCCCGGCGTATGGCCAGTGACCCAAGGAAACGAAAGAATCGGTTACATTTTTCATATGATCTCCTCTTCTCTTATAGACAGATAGACGGGCTAATTATCTATTTTTTATTCTTATTTTATCTATTTTTTTTATATTATTGTTGTATACTTATGCTATTGTTCTTTTTTTTTCTTTTACTAAATTTACTAAAATTGAATTCAATTTAATAGAGTCAAAACAAAAAAAAATGGATTTTTGTTTTTTTTTTTCAATTGGAAATTGCTAATTAAGAACAATTTCCGTAGCAGGGCTCGTATCAATTTCGAAATATCTCCTTTGTTGCAAGACTTCCTTAAAAAAAGTTTCGATTGGACTAAGAAGGGGGAAGGAAGAAAGTGAGTCGGTATACTAATTCCTGATTCTCAAATCAGTCCTTCCCGCGGGTTGTTGTCCCAATAACAATAAAAAGAAATAAATAATTGTAATTCTAGGAATGAAATCTTGATAGAATTCAAAAAAAACAAACAGCAAGTACAAAGCCCAAAGCAATAAAAAAATACGTATTTTTTTATATTTATGGGATTAGACAAAAGGATTCGCAAATAAAAGTGCTAATGCTACAACCAATCCATAAATAGTTAAAGCTTCCATAAAAGCCAGACTAAGCAATAAAGTACCCCGTATTTTTCCCTCTGCCTCGGGCTGTCTCGCGATACCTTCTACAGCCTGGCCCGCAGCAGTGCCTTGACCAACACCCGGTCCAATAGAAGCAAGCCCAACAGCCAACCCAGCAGCAATAACGGAAGCGGCAGAAATCAATGGATTCATGATAAGTTCCTCGCACCAAAATAAAGAAATGGTTAATGATACAATCAGCCAATACATTATGATTTCATTATTCCCTAGATAATCTTTTCACCCAGTTGATATAATAACTCAGAATTCAAATAATAATATTATTGGATCGTTCGAATTCAATTACTTCAATACCTATTTTTTTAGTTACTATCCAGGGAATTTGGGTGAATTCCTATAACTTTTCGTTTTTCTATTTCTTTGTTCAAAACCATTCTTTGAATTCGAATTCTTCCTTCTTTTTCTTGTTCTTGATTGAATCTCTTGTTCCAAACCAAAAGAAAGACTTTTATTGGAATCCCTATGTAAATTTCTAGCAGTAGTCGGGCAAATTAGATATATCTTTTAGCTCATATAGAACTAGTTAATACTTAATATTACATATACATGCCTTTCTTACATAACGTAAACCAACTATTCGTATCTTAGATTCAATCGGATTCTAAAATCATTTTTCAAAAGATCCACCAAGAAAAGTTGGCTTATAACCGTTCATTATATATTCAATACACCTAGTTTGATCCCACTCTCCTAAACAAGTCATTTTCTTTTTTCTGAATCTCATTATTTTGTAAACTCTTCTCTTCCCTTTATTTATCATTATCTCACATTCCTACATGGATACAATCAATCTAAACAGGAAAATTCAATCGTAAATAAAAAAAAATTTTGTTCCAATTATGACTCCTAAGTTTGGTATTGCATGAACACAAGAATCACAACAATATAAAGAAAATAGAATATTCATTGGAAGGGAACCGAGCGAATTTTAGGAAAAAGATCTTTTTGATCTCTTTCCTTTTTTACAATTCCCTAATATCGTAATCTTTTTTACTATTTATCCCGATCGTATAAACTTTTTATCTATTTATGTTCACTAAGTAGATTATCTTGAGCAAGGGATCGATTGCCTTGCACTAAGCTAAAAAAAGACTATTTCGAAAATTAGTCAATGATGCCCTTCCATGGATTCGCCTATATAAGCCGCAGCTAAAGTTGCAAAAATAAGAGCTTGAATACCACTTGTAAATAATCCAAGGAACATGACAGGTATAGGAACCACTAAAGGTACTAAAGAAACAAGAACAACAACTACTAATTCATCCGCTAATATATTTCCGAAAAGTCGAAAACTAAGTGATAAAGGTTTTGTGAAATCTTCTAAAATGTTAATGGGTAAAAGGATTGGAGTTGGTTGAATGTATTTCCCGAAATAACCTAATCCTTTTTTGCTAAGGCCGGCATAAAAATATGCTACTGACGTAAGTAAAGCTAAAGCAACGGTAGTATTTATATCATTCGTAGGTGCAGCTAACTCCCCATGAGGTAACTGTATGATTTTCCAAGGTAAAAGTGCCCCTGACCAATTAGAAACAAAAATAAATAGAAACATAGTTCCAATAAAAGGAACCCATGGCCCATATTCCTCTCCAATCTGAGTTTTGCTCACGTCTCGAATGAATTCAAGGACATATTCGAAGAAATTCTGACCGTCAGTCGGAATGGTTTGTGGATTCCGAACAGCTACAATGGCTGAACCTAATAAGATAGCAATTACAACCCAAGAAGTAATAAGTACTTGGGCGTGGACTTGGAAACCTCCTATTTTCCAATAGAAATGCTGGCCTACTTCCACACTAGATAGAAGATATAACCCTTTTAGTGTGTTGATGGAAGATGATAGAACATTCATATTGCCCTCGGAAAGAAAACTTTAAAAGGAATTATTTTGATTCAACCATCTTTTTTTTTACTTGTTAATTGAATTGGATATTTTTGATACCAACTAATCGCCTAATATCCCCAGCTATCTTTATCTCTTTTGTGCGATTCAGGAATAGTAACCGATTCCATAAATCTATAGAGTTCACAAAATAATTTATTTATCTTATTATTAATCAGTGATTTCGTATATAGCTAGAACGTCCTTCACAAATTGCAAAGACTAATTTGTTAAGAATTAATCGGATTGAAGCTATAGCATCATCATTCGCTGGAATCGAAATATCTGCGAGATCGGGGTCACAGTTTGTATCAATTAAACAAATCGTTGGAATTCCCAAAGTGATACATTCTCGAAGAGCCGTATATTCTTCTTGCTGATCAACGATTATTACAATATCGGGTAACCCCGTCATATATTTAATCCCGCCCAAATATGTTTGCAAATGAGATAACTGTCTCTTCAATCTAGCCGCATCCCCCTTCGGAAGGCGGTTGAGTCTCCCCGTCTTTTGTTCCATTCTCAAGTCCCTGAACTTTTGAAGTCTCGTTTCTGTAGTGGACCAGTTCGTTAAAATACCACCGAGCCATTTTTTATTAACATAATGACATCGAGCCCTTATTGCAGCCCGCGCTACTGAATCAGCTGCTTTATTTTTGGTACCAACAATTAAAAATTGTTTTCTCCTACTTGCTGCATCAAAAACTAAATCACAAGCTTCTGATAAAAAGCGAGCGGTTCGAGTAAGATTTGTAATATGAATACCTTTACGCTTTGCAGAAATATAAGGTGCCATTCTCGGATTCCATTTTCTAGTACCATGACCAAAATGAACTCCTGCTTCCAGCATCTCTCCCAAATTAATGTTCCAATACCGTCTTATCATTTCTCCCCACACTTCCTATCTCTCTTTAGTTTTTCAAAGAAAAACGAATTTGAAAAACAAAGAGAGACGAGGTATACTGAAATAAATAATTGT